CCTTCTTTTTGCCATTGAACTTCCCAGTCAAATTCGTCATAACACTCATAATGATCAACCTTACGAAGATCCCATTGTATTCCGGAAGCTCGTAGCATTGGTCCTGATAAACCCCAATTTATTGCTTCTTCTTCACTAACAATGCCTACCCCCTCAACTCGTTCTAAAAAAATAGGATTCCGTGTAATAAGCTTTTTATATTCAGCAACCTCTCTTAAAAAATAATCACAAAAATCCAAACACTTATCTATCCAGCCATGAGGTAGATCAGCGGCTATTCCTCCAATACGAAAAAAATTATGCATCATTCGCATACCGGTGGCAGCTTCGAATAGATCATATATTAATTCTCTTTCTCGAAAAATATAAAAGAAGGGAGTCTGTGCACCAATATCTGCCATAAAAGGTCCAAGCCATAACAAATGAGAAGCTATACGACTCAACTCCAACATAATTACTCTGATATAGCTAGCTCTTTTAGGTACTTGAATATTTCCCAACTGCTCTGGTGCATTTACAGTTATTGCTTCTGTAAACATAGTCGCTAAATAATCCCAACGTGTTACATAAGGCAAATATTGTATAATTGTTCGGTTTTCTGCAATTTTTTCCATCCCTCTATGTAAATAACCCAATATTGGTTCACAATCGATAACATCTTCACCATCTAGAGTAAGGATGAGTCGAAGAACACCATGCATTGATGGGTGGTGAGGACCCATATTGACTATCATGAGGTCCTTTCTTGTAGCTGGTGCAGTCATAGGTTTTTTCCCGATTCATTCTTCCATGAATTTTTGAAAATCAAAAGAGGGTCATCAAAATAAAAATAATTTTTCAAATTAACGAGTTTTTATCTCTCGAATATTCAACTGACCTATTAATTCTTTATAACGTACTCTATTTTTTTTTGATAAATAAGCTAGCAGGCGCTGGCGCTTTCCCAAAATTTTCCGCAGACCTCTCTGAGATAAATAGTCTTTTTTGTGCAATTCCAAATGGGAAGTAAGCTTTCGTATCTTATTAGTAAAACAGAATACTTGGAATTCAACAGACCCCGGGTTTTTTTCTTTTTGTGAAATCCCTGAAATGAATGAATTTTTTACCATAAAATAATTCCCCTTTTTTTTACAAATATGAATTTTACTGATCAGTAATAATAATGTGAGTTAGTTTAATTTGGTATACACAATAAACTAATTTTTTATGTAATTCTATAATCTAATTTTAGTAAATAAAAAGAATCAATCCAATTAAACTTGCATTCGGATAGGCATACAAAATAATAATCCATTTTGCATTTTCAAAAGAGAGTTGTTTCAATTTGAAAATTAAGAAGATTTTGTTGATTCGTTTTTAAAAATAATGGATACCTCATTATAGTAAATTAGTATCATATATTAGACTAAAATGTAAGACAAGTTATATATGTATTTATTTTCTTTCATATATCAGATATGGTACGTACATAAAGTTTCATTAATCACTTTTCAATTGTGGGGTACATACGTATCCTTAACAGACTGAAACGACTTCCATTATTTGTATCAAACCAATAGCGATTCATACAAGCTAAATCTTCTAATCGGTAATTGGGCCAAAGAAAGAATTTTAATTTAATTAATTGATGTCTATCAAGATCGTTATTTTCATTCAAAAATTGACTCGAATTTTTAAAATTATTCCCATTACAAAACATTCTATTTTTATCCATACTTTGACTATTCTTTGACTGGAAACAAATTAGAATTCTCAATTCTCTACGACGTCGAGACGCTAAAATATTTTCAGGGAAAAGCAAATAAGAATTATTATTTCCAGTTAGATGGCTTCGAATGGATTTATCAAAATCCTCCTTTTCGGCATATCTTTGCTCTGGGTATCTTTGATTAGTACGGTGCCTACTCTTATGAACTAATGAAATATTTATGGTTTGATGCATAATAAACTGGCCTGATTTTTTTACAGATAGACGAAGAGGTTCGATAATCAATCTCCCCCTTTTCATCAATTCTGTAAGAGTTAAATTCTTTTTAATCAGCATTATATCAAGATTCATTTCTCTCCTTTGAATAGAGGATAGGGTTATTTTTTTTGGATTTCTCAGTCGAAGCAGGAGACAATATACTTTGATATTATTGATCATTCTTTGATTCAAAGCACCATCCCATCTCAATTGAAAAAGTAAATATCTTTTCAGGAAGAAATCCAGTTCTGCTTCCGTATTGCTCTTATATTGTTTTTTCTTTTGTAGTTTTTTCATGTCTGATTCCGAATAAGTTTCTGCAATCTGGTTTTCTTGGTTTAAGAGAACAGATACAAGATTTTCTTGATTTTGCATATTTGATCTAAGATCTCTTTGATTTGCAAATTCTTTTTTTTTTTTATTCTTGAATTCAAAATATTTTTTTTCATTCGATGGTATAATTCCTTTTTGTTTTCTATTAATAGTTTGAGTTTCACTAAGATTTTCATTTATATTAAAATTCAAAAAAAGGAATTTGCTTGGTATAAACCAGGGTTTCATTTTATATGCATTATAAAATAGGAAAAATTCTGGGAAGAACCAAAGTTCGAGATTCGATATAGGATGACTTAGTATTTCTGCATTCATTCCCATCCAATCCCATTTTTTTTTTTTATTGGATGAATTTCTTTCTTCATCTTGATGAACCATAAAATAAAAAAGATCTTTTTTATCAATTTTATCAATTATTTGATAATTAGGAGCCTCGGTATTAGTATTTTGATTCCTGTTAGTATTGACCTTGACCCAAGCTTCAATATCTATTTTTTTTCTAAAACAAAAATGGAGAATTTTCCAATCAAAATATTTTCGATCCGTATTTTTTTCCATATATATAATAGCGCTTTTTCCTAGAAAATTATTCATAGGGATATGGGAAAATCTAGCAAATTTTTTTCTTTTTTTTTTATTGTAATAAGAATTCTTTTGAGTTTTATTTACTTGGAATGGTGATCCATAAATAGATGGGTCCTCTTTCTTTTCATAATTAATAAATCTATAAGATAAAAGATTATATCTATAGTATTTTTGAAAATTTTCTTTCTGATTTGGTAATAAATATACTTCGTAATCACTTTGTTTTTTATAATAACTTAATTGTTCTTTTTCATATGAATCTTCTTTGTTTAAATTTTTATTTTGAATTGTACGACATTTTTTGGTACTATTTCGCCACTTTTGTGCTATTAATTTAGACCATCTAATCTGAGATAAATTATATTGATAATAACTTCTTAACCAGCCTTTCCATTGATTTTTTTTCGAGTTCGTAAGTGTCTTATCTTTTAATTTAGAATCCATTATTCCTTGGCTGTCAAAATCATTTTTTATTGAAGTTTTAAGAAAAAAAGATGTTCCTTGATATTCAATAATAGGCCTTAACTTAAACAAGTTACGAACTTGGACTTGTGATAATTTGTAAAATACATATGCTTGTGAGAAGGAGGATAATTCATCAAAATTATTCTGTGAATTATTATTTCTAATATTATAAAAGGACTTTTCTATAGTTGAAATAAAGTCAATTGTATTTTGATTGGTTTTATTATTCTTTTCGTGATTTTTTTTAGTATTGGAAATAGGTTTATCAATAATATTTTTTGTTGATTCAAGAAAAAGTTTTGTATGTATTCTGGGAATATTAATGATAGATAGAAGGATATCTATGTATATCTTTTCAATAAAAAATTTTATAAAAAAAGAAAATTTACGGATTAATCGAGCACTACGTCTTTTTAATATTTGCCAAATAGTTTTTGTTAATTCGAATCTTTTACTTTTAACATTACAACTATTTTTATTAGTAGTAGGACTAACATTTATTCCTGGAGTCGCTGTTTGTTTTTCTTTTGTAATTTTTTCTATTTTTTTTCTAATTGTACTTGTTCTATCAGTTAGACCATTCATTTTTTTTTCTGTCAATAAAAAATTTGTCCAATTTGTAGATCTAATTTGATTCATGGATTCATTAATTATTGGATTACCCATTCTAATTATAGAATCTTTTTCTTTTTTAGTTTCGCTTGATTTATCTACTTCTTTCAATCTACTAAATATAAATAGAATTTTATTTATTTTTGAGATTTCTTTTATTATTATTTTTAATAATAGAATATTTTTTCTAAACCATTCGCTTGTTTTTGGTGAGATAGTTAGAAAAAATCTGGTTTTTTCTTTTAAAACTTGTAAAATTAAAAAGTATTTTTTTTTTAAATTGACAAGTTTTGTTTCGAGTTTCTTTAAAATAGGTTCAAAAAAGGAAGGCCTTTTTCGGGGAGAACCAAAAGGAAGTTCAGTTTCCATACCCCAAACTGTTAAAAAACAAAAATCATCCCTTTGACCTTTCTTTTTCATTCGATCTAGATAAGAATACCTTAGTTTAGATCCGTGCCAAGGTTTTAGACAGAAAGGAAATAGGATTTTTATCTGAATACCGTCTAGTAACCAATTTTTTGGAAATTCTCTTTCTGATAATTGAACACCATTATAGGTGCATTTAATATGTATTTCTCTATTCCATTCCTTTAAATCTTCAGACCATTCAGGAAATTGCAATAGTAGCATACGGGCAATATTTTTAACTATTATTAATGAAGGTAATAGAATATATTTTCTAAGAGTCGATTGAGTTATTAACATTAAACCTCTTATTACTTGTGCAAATGGGATCCCATCCCAAGCTTCTGCTATTTCTATTCGTGCTTTCTCCTTTCTTTTGTTTTCTTCTTTTTTGTCCTTCTCTTTTTTTTTTCCTTCGTTTCTCTCTTCTTCTGTATAATCTGAAATTTTTAGTTCTGCTCCCTCTCTCATCCAGTTTCGAAAAATGAGTTTCATTAGTCCTGAGGTATCAAAAGAAAAAAGACTCAGTTTGTCTATTCTGTTCAAAAAGAGGAGAGAATGCACATTTGCTTGAAAGAGTTCCCAAATAACTGTTTTACGCCTTTGTGCTCGTATAGAACCTTTGATTATGTCT